GGTTTTGATTGATCAAAAAGAAGAATCTACTTCAACCGATATGCCCTTAGGCACGGCCATACATAACATAGAAATCACACTTGGAAGGGGTGGACAATTAGCTAGAGCGGCGGGTGCTGTAGCGAAACTGATTGCAAAAGAGGGGAAATCGGCTACATTAAAATTACCTTCTGGGGAGGTCCGTTTGATATCCAAAAACTGCTCAGCAACAGTCGGACAAGTGGGGAATGTTGGAGTGAACCAGAAAAGTTTGGGTAGAGCCGGATCTAAGCGTTGGCTAGGTAAACGTCCTGTAGTAAGAGGAGTCGTTATGAACCCTGTAGACCATCCCCATGGGGGTGGTGAGGGGAGGGCCCCAATTGGTAGAAAAAGCCCAACAAATAAATGGGGTTTTCCTGCACTTGGAAGAAGAAGTAGAAAAAGGAATAAATATAGTGATAATTTGATTATTCGTCGACGTAGTAAATAGGATAGAAATTTGAATTAGTTTCTTCGTCTTTAAATAAAAAAAAAATAGGAGTAATTAACCGTGACACGTTCACTAAAAAAAAATCCTTTTGTAGCGAATCATTTATTAAGAAAAATTGATAAGCTTAACACAAAGGAGGAAAAAGAAATAATAGTAACTTGGTCCCGGGCATCTACCATTATCCCCACAATGATTGGCCATACTATTGCTATCCATAATGGAAGAGAACATTTGCCTGTTTATATAACAGATCGTATGGTAGGTCACAAATTGGGCGAATTTGCACCTACTCTCAATTTCCGGGGACATGCAAAAAACGATAATAAATCTCGTCGTTAATAATATAATAATCAATTCAAAAATAGAGATCCTTATCCTTCATTTATGCCGAGGTAAAACTTATGAGAAAAAGAAAGTCGCCGACTGAAGTATCTGCTATAGGCCAATATCTACCTATTTCCGTTCACAAAGCGCGAAGAGTAATTGATCAGATCCGCGGGCGTTCCTATAAAGAAACACTTATGATACTCGAACTTATGCCTTATCGAGCATGTTATCCCATTTTTCAATTAATTTATTCCGCAGCAGCAAACGCTAAACACAATAAAGGTTTTGAAAAAGAAAAATTAATTGTGTGGAAAGCGGAAGTCAACAAAGGAACTACCAGGAAAAAATTAAAACCTCGCGCTCGAGGACGTAGTTATATGATAAAAAGACCCACTTGTCATATAACTATTATATTGAAAGATATATCCTACTATGAAGCATATGAAACATTAGATAATCAAGAAAAGTATTTACCTAGAAAGTTCCGTTTAAAATCTAGTGGGGCAATATGGGACAAAAAATAAATCCACTTGGTTTCAGACTTGGTACAAGCCAAAGTCATTATTCCATTTGGTTTGCACAACCAAAAAATTATTCTGAGGGTTTACAAGAAGATCAAAAAATACGGGATTGTATCAAGAATTTTGCTCAACAAAATATGAGAACATCCTCTGGTGTCGAAGGAATTGCACGTATAGAAATTCAAAAAAGAATTGATCTGATCCAGGTCATAATCTATATGGGATTCCCCAAGTTATTAATAGAAAATAGACCACGAGGCATCGAAGAACTACAGATGAATGTACAAAAAGAATTGAATTCTGTGAACCGAAAGCTCAACATTGCTATTACAAGAATTGCAAAACCTTACAGGCATCCTAATATTCTTGCAGAATTTATAGCCGGACAATTAAAAAATCGAGTCTCTTTTCGAAAAGCGATGAAAAAAGCTATTGAATTAACCGAACAGGCTGGTACAAAAGGAATTCAAATACAAATTGCAGGACGTATCGACGGAAAAGAAATTGCACGTGTCGAATGGATCAGAGAAGGTAGAGTTCCCCTCCAAACCATTGACGCCAAAATTGATTATTGCGCCTATACAGTTCGAACTATATATGGGGTTTTAGGTATAAAAATTTGGATATTTATAGGCGAGGAATAGAATAAGAAAGCTTTCCTTGTCTTTCCCAACGACGGAACAAAAAGAAAAAAAAGAAATTCTAATTCTATAAGGTTGAATAAAAATTCGATTAACCCCCCTTTGACCGAATTGCTATGCTTAGTGTGTGACTCGTTGGTTTTTGTTAGGATTAAGATCAAAAAAGATTAACAAACCATAACCATAATATGAACTAATAACTAACTCATCGCTTCAAATTATCTGGATCCAAGGAAGCAGTCAAGATATGATATATTAGTCTTATCATTGCAGCAACTGAAGGCGCTTTGACATAAACAAAAGAAAAAGAAATCCGATTATGAGTTGGAAGCGAAAGGATATGGGTAAATGGAAGGTGAGAGAAAGATATAAAAATCTATCAATGATATATAATTCCGATATGTAAGGTCTATGAATCGTTTCATACTCATAACGGGCAATGTAATAAAGCATCAATACGGATTTTCATCTATCATTATATGAATCTCTTCATAGCACAAAAATTAAGAGCCTCGGGTCAATAAAGACTAAGAACGTTGACTCAAAATGAAGTAAAAGCTCCGTTGTCAAATTCAGGCCTAACCATTAATCAAGAAGCGGTGGGAACGATGGAACCTATGAATACAGAAGATTCAATTGAAAATGAATACACATGATTCAGCGGGCGGGATGGCGGAATAAACCAGAGAGACCCATTCATCTATTCTGAGAAGTCATGCACTAATCCTCCAACAGAAATAGATATTGAAAGAGTAAATATTCGCCCGCGACATTTTGTGCTTATTGAATTGCTAAAATATAGCTAATACGAGAAAAACGAAAACAAAACAAAGATGTGTTTATATATTGAAATATATATATACTCCTTTGTTTGGAGCATTTAATTCGCGAGGAGCCGGATGAGAAGAAATTCTCATGTCCGGTTCTGTAATAGAGATGGAATTGAAAAAGAACCATCCACTATAACCCCAAAAGAACTCGATTCCGTAAACAACATAGAGGAAGAATGAAGGGAATATCTTATAGAGGGAATCGTATTTGTTTCGGCAGATATGCTCTTCAGGCCCTTGAACCCGCTTGGATAACATCTAGACAAATAGAAGCGGGGCGACGGGCAATGACACGAAATGCGCGTCGTGGTGGAAAACTATGGGTACGTATATTTCCAGACAAACCGGTTACAGTAAGACCTGCAGAAACACGTATGGGTTCGGGGAAAGGATCCCCCGAATATTGGGTAGCTGTTGTCAAACCAGGCCGAATACTTTATGAAATAAGCGGAGTAACAGAAAAAATAGCCAGAAAAGCGATCTCAATAGCGGCATCAAAAATGCCCATCCGAACTCAATTTCTTATTTCAGAATAGGAATGTAGAACCAAATGTTGGGATAAAAAACCAACCACCAGTTTTTGTTTTGGACAAATAATATTTCTTTTTTTTTTCGCCTTTGCATTGAAAGATTCAAAAACGATATGATTCAACCTCAGACCCATTTGAATGTAGCAGACAACAGCGGGGCTCGGGAATTGATGTGTATTCGAATCATAGGGGCGAGCAATCGTCGATATGCTCATATTGGTGACATTATTGTTGCTGTAATAAAAGAAGCAATACCAAATATGCCCTTAGAAAGATCAGAAGTGATCCGAGCTGTAATTGTACGTACCCGCAAAGAACTCAAACGCGACAACGGTATGATAATACGATATGATGACAATGCGGCAGTTATTATTGATCAAAAAGGAAATCCAAAGGGAACTCGAGTTTTTGGTGCAATCGCCCGAGAGCTGAGACAGTTAAACTTTACAAAAATCGTTTCATTAGCTCCCGAGGTATTATAAACCACGAGACTAGTAGGCTGTTTGAATAAAATCTAGTAATAGATTGTGTATCACGTATATTTTTTACACAAAAAAACGAATAAAAGCATGTTGATTATATCCAAATTCGAAGCACCACTAATTTTAGGTCATCATGAGTAGGGACACCATTGCTGATATAATAACCGCGATACGAAATGCTGACATGAATAGAAAGGGAACGGTTCGAATAACATCTACTAAAATCACGGAAACCCTCGTTAAAATACTTTTACGAGAAGGTTTTATCGAAAACGTGAGGAAACATCAAGAAAAAAACAAAAATTTTTTGGTTGTAACTCTACGACATAGAAGGAATAGGAAAGGACCATATACAAAAAATTTAAATTTAAAGCAGGTCAGTCGCCCCGGTCTACGGATCTATTCTAACTATCAACGACTTCCTAGAATTTTAGGGGGAATGGGGATTCTAATTCTTTCTACTTCTCGAGGCATAATGACAGACCGACAGGCTCGACTAGAAAGAATTGGCGGAGAAATTTTATGTTATATATGGTAATCCCTCTGCTATACGAATTAGATCTGAAACTGACTATTTTGAAAAACAAAAGAAAGAACGGGTTGTCTAATATCACTCCTCCTCCATTAGTTGATACTTTAAGGGGGTTTTGCCTGGAATGAAAGAAGAAAAATCGATTCATGAAGGTTTAATTATTGAATCACTTCCTAACGGCATGTTCCGGGTTCGTTTAGATAATGAGGATCTGATTCTAGGTTATGTTTCGGGAAGGATACGCCGTAGTTTTATACGAATCCTACCGGGGGATAGAGTTAAAATTGAAGTAAGTCGTTATGATTCAACCAGAGGACGTATAATTTATAGACTCCGTAACAAGGATTCAACCGATTAAGTTGTTTTTCAATGTCTACATTCCGAAATACAATTTGCAATTGAAAATTTCAAGAAACTTATTTTCTTCCAAGAAATAGATTCGGAATTGAAGTAAGGAATGAAAAATATGAAAATAAGGGCCTCCGTTCGTAAAATTTGTGAAAAATGTCGACTAATTCGTAGGCGGGGACGAATTATAGTAATTTGTTCCAACCCGAAACATAAACAACGCCAAGGATAATAAGTCTACGAATAAAGGGGACTTTCTAACGGACTCGATGTACAAATAAAAAAAGGAAAGTATTTGTTTTGACAGGAAATGGATATCT